ATAAATCAATCAAATTCCGGGAGGCTTCATGAAGTGCTTCTTTAGGAGTTAAACCTCCATTTGTCCATATTTCTAGAAAAAGGATCTCTTGTTTTTCATTTCCATTTCCATAAGAATGAATACTATGATTCGCGTTTCGAACAGGCATGAATATAGCATCTATAGGATAACTTCCGTCTTGAAAGTTATTTGGTGTTTTTATATTATATCCTCGATTCCTTTCAATCTGTAATCCAATACAAAAATCAGTTGGTTCCGTTAGGTTAGCTATATGCTGCGTATTATCAACGATTTCCACAGAAGGTGGTAAGAGGATGTCTTGAGCAGTTACATATCCAGGACCTTTGACACAAATAAGCGCGTCACGAGTTCCATATAGATTACTTCTCAATACAATTTCTTTCAAATTCATTAAAATTTCATGTACCGATTCTTGAATACCTACTATGGTAGAATATTCATGCGGGATTTTCTCAGATTTTGCGCGTGTAATACATGTTCCTTCGATTTCTCCAAGCAAAGCTCTTCGCATCGCAATGCCTATTGTGTCGGCTTGACCTTTCATAAGTGGAGACAGAATAAAGCGTCCATAATAAAGACGCTTACTGTCTGCTCTTGATTCAACACATTTCCACTGTAGTGTCCGAGTAGATACTTTTAATTTCTCTCGAACCATAGTAATATTATTTGTCAGATTTTTGAGTCATTTATTTCTCTTGAAATCTCTTCAATGTTTATTTCTACACTCGCCTTTTTTTAGGGGGTCTGCAGCCATTATGTGGCATAGGGGTTACATCCCTTACGAAACTTAAAAGTATACCACTTCGACGAATAGCGCGTAATGCTGCATCTCTTCCGAGACCCGGACCTTTTATCATGACTTCTGCTCGTTGCATACCTTGATCTGTTACTGCTCGAATAGCATTTCCTGCTGCGGTTTGAGCAGCAAAAGGTGTCCCTCTTCTTGTACCCCTGAATCCACAAGTACCGGCGGAGGACCAAGAAATAACCCGACCCCGTACATCTGTAACTGTCACAATGGTGTTGTTGAAACTTGCTTGAACATGAATAACGCCCTTTGGTATTCGCCGTGCACTTTTACGTGAACCCACACGTCCAGTCCTACGTGAACCGCTTCTTGGTATAGATTTTGCCATATTTTATCATTTCCGAAATATAAGTCAGAGATATATGGATATATCCATTTCATGTCAAAACAGATCTTTTATTTTGATTTGTTCATCGGTTCCTTTAGAGAGTCCCTTTTCGAAAGATTATCCTTGTCTTTGTTTATGTCTCGGGTTGGAACAAATTACTATAATGCGTCCCCTTCTACGGATCAGTCGGCATTTTTCACAAATTTTACGAACGGAGGCTCTTATTTTCATAATTGTTATTCCTTAACTGAATTTCGAATCTACTTTACTGATTGGAAGAAAATAAGTTTCTTGAAATTTTTGAACCGTGAATTAGATCCTCATGAAAGGAATCTTGAAAAACCACCGAACCATTCGAATCTTTGTTGTGGGGTCTATAAATTCTGCGCCCCCCCCCCCCGTTTGAATCATAACGACTTACTTAAACTTTGATTCTATCTCCTGGTAGTATATGTATAAAAGAGTGTCGGATCCTTTCTGAAACAGAACTTAGAATCTGACTTCATTATTTAAACGAACCCCGAACATACCATTGTGAAGTGATTCAGTAATTAAACCCTCATGAATCCATTTTTCTTCTTTTATTCCAGACAAACCCTCCTTGAAGTATGAACTAATGTAGGAAGGCGTGATATTAGACAACTTGGCTTTTTTATTCGTTTTTTTCACAAACAGGAAGTTACAGATACAATTCGGATAGCAGAAAATTTACCATATATAGCACAAAATTTCTCCGCCGATTCCTTCTATCCGAGCTGCACGGTCTGTCATTATACCCCGAGAAGTAGAGAGAATTACAATCCCCATCCCGTCTAAAATTCTAGGAATTCGTTGATAGTTAGAATAGATTCGGAGACCAGGTCGACTTATTCGTTTTAAATTTAAAAGAGTTCTATATGGTCCTTTCCTATTCCTTCTATGTCGTAGGGTTAAAACCAAAAAATATTTGTTATTTTCTACAAGTTTCCTTACGTTTTCGAGAAAACCCTCTTGTAAAAGTATTTTAACAATGTTTTGGGTCATGTTAGTAGATGCTATTCGAACCGTTCCCTTTCGATCCATGTCAGCATTTCGTATAGAAGTTATTATGTCAGCAATAGTGTCCTTACCCATGATAAACTAAAATTATTGTTGCTTCCGAATTTGGATATAATCAGCATGTTCTTTTTTTATAAAAATTATTAAAGAAAATTCTTAAAAGTATATGCGTGAGACATAATCTACTAATTTATCTATTTTATTTAAATACTATCACTATCTCACGGTCTCATATTATAATACCTCAGGTGCTAATGAAACTATTTTAGTAAAATTTAACTGTCTCAATTCCCGGGCGATCGCGCCAAAAACGCGGGTTCCTTTTGGATTTCCTTCTTGATCAATGACAACTGCAGCATTGTCATCATATCGTATTATTATACCGTTATCGCGTTTGAGTTCTTTACAAGTACGTACAATTACAGCTCTGATCACTTCTGATCTTTCTAGAGGCGTATTTGGTACTGCTTCTTTTATCACAGCAACAATAACATCACCAATATGAGCATATCGGCGATTACTAGCTCCTATTATTCGAATACACATCAATTCTCGTGCCCCGCTATTGTCTGCTACATTCAAATGGGTTTGAGGTTGAATCATATCATTTTTTTTTATCCGTTTTTTTAATGTAAAATAAAGCAAAGGACGAAGTAAAAAAAAAAAAAAAGAAAGAAAACCCTGCAATTGTTTTTTTATACACAAGACTTCTTTCCTTTGGTTCTACATTTCTATCCAGAAATAATGAATTGAGTTCTTATAGGCATTTTTGACGCCGCTATTGAAATAGCCTTTCGAGCTATATTTTCGGCTACTCCACCCATTTCATAAAGTATTCTACCCGGTTTAACAACAGCTACCCAATATTCTGGGGATCCTTTCCCTGAACCCATACGGGTTTCCGTGGGTCTTACTGTAACTGGTTTGTCTGGAAATATACGTACCCATATTTTTCCGCCACGGCGTACATTTCGTGTCATTGCTCGGCGCCCTGCTTCGATTTGTCTAGCTGTAATCCAAGCGGGTTCAAGTGCTTGAAGAGCATATCTACCGAAACAAATATGATTACCTCGATAAGATATTCCTTTCATTCTTCCTCTATGTTGTTTACGGAATCTTGTTCTTTTTGGGTTATAGTTGATGGTTCTTTTTCAATTCCATCTCTACTACAGAACTGGACATGAGAGTTTCTTCTCATCCAGCTCCTCGCGAATGAAACGACTAAAACAGATTTTATGAAGATATACATGTGTTTAATGAATAATATGCTGAATCATAGGATTCTTTGAAATTGCATCTAATTAATCAATTCGTTAATCTATTCAAAATTTGTCTAGCGTGTTTAGATATTATTTAATTAAACATGTATTCTATTTCTAGATAATGTCAATGTCTTTTTTTATAACGTTATCGTTATAAAAACATCTTTCTTTTGTTTTTCCTTTTATCATATGGGATCGACAAAAATGTATCAATCTAATAAAAAAAAACTTTCGCGGGCGAATATTTACTCTTTCCATATCTATTTTAGTTATAGGGTTCGTTCATGACCTCTCAAAATAAAAGAATAAAAGAGGAGGTCCCTGGTTTGTTCCGCCATCCCACCCAATGAATCATTAAGATTCATTTTCAATAGAATCTTCTGCATTCACGGGTTATATCGTTCCCATTGCTTCTCGATTAATGGTTAGGTCTGAATTTTCCGGCGGAGTCCTTTTTTCTTAAGTCAATTTTCTCAGTCTTTATTGGCTCGAGGCTCTTGATTTTTTTGTTCTATAAGCGTATTCATCTAATTATGCATGAATCATTATTGAATTTATGCTTTATTACACTGCGTTTTATGAGATGACTCATCGACCTTACATATTGGAATCATATATCATTGATATTTCCGTTCTCTCTTTCTCTCATCCTTCCACTTATCCGCATACTTTTTTTCTATTTTGCTTTCCGACTTAGAACTTCACAACTCATAATCCGATTGGTTTTTTTTATCTTTATCTTTATGCAAAAAAAGATTTCAGTTGCTACAACGATATGTCCAATATATTATATCTTTATCTTGACTGGTTCTTTGGATCCAGATAATGCGAAGCAATGAGTTGGTTATTAGTGCTATAGTTATTAGTTCATACTCTGGGCCCTGGTCCGTTTTTTGAATCCTAGCCCTAAAAAAACCAACGAGTCACACACTAAGCATAGCAATTATATAAAATGATCAATCGAATTTTTATTGAACCCTCTAGAATTGCAGAATTGCTCTTTTTTTTGTTTTGCTTGAACATAAAAAGAATAAAAGGGTTTTTCTTTTTTTGTCCATTACTTGGTATAATGTAAAAACACGTAAAGTCTTATTATTCTTCGTCTACAAATATCCAAATTTTGATTCCTAATACCCCGTATATAGTTCGAACTGTATAGGAACAATAATCAATTTTAGCTCCAATGGTTTGTAGAGGAACCCTACCTTCTCTGATCCATTCGACGCGTGCAATTTCTTTTCCGTCGATACGTCCCGCAATTTGTACTTGAATTCCTTTTGTATTCGCCAGCTCGGTTAATTCAATAGCTTTTTTCATTGCTTTGCGAAAAGAAACTCTATTCTTTAATTGGCCAGCTATAAATTCTGCAAGAATATTAGGGTGTCCATAAGGATTTGCAATTCGTGTAATAGCAATGTTTAGTTTTCGGTTCGCACAATGAAGTTCTTTTTGTACATTCATCTGCAATTCTTCGACTCTCCGCGGTCTATTTTCTATTAAGAATTTTGGGAATCCTATATAAATTATGACTTGAATTAGATCG